TAATTTATTTTGAACAATATATGTCTTTCACATACAACGATAAAAAGGAGTAACCTACCTTTTGAATGGCAGTTCCAAAAAAACGTACTTCTATGTCAAAAAAGCATATTCGTAGAAATCTTTGGAAAAAAAAAGGATCTTTAGAGGCAGTAAAAGCTTTTTCTTTAGCTAAATCTGTTTCCACCGGACAGTCAAAAAGTTTTTTTGTGCGACAAAAAACAGTCTTGGAAAAATCTTAATTGACATGTTTCAAAGAACTTCCAAATTTCCATTTTTGAATTGTAAGACAAATGATTCAATTTTCCTAAATTGTATTTGTATTTCACTTCTCATATTAGTTAGATCTAGGTAATATGAAAAATAAGAATCTTTCTGTCTACTTGATTCAAAGTACTCAGTATTGTGTATTTTATTCTTTTTTATCATTTTTTTCGATTTTTTATAGTCTTTATATATCTCTATTATATTCTATTTTAGTTATTTTCTTCTTTTTATTGTTTATGTTATATTTTCTTCTATTTATTTCAATTTCTATTGATTGATATTGAATTCGTGATATGGTTTTTTCTTTCCTATGAATTGTGCTTTTCAAAATAGAAAAGCACAATTACGATAGACAAGGAAGAATCTGAATATTTCATTCTACTTTATACTAAGGTGTTGGATCTCAAAATCGTTAGAAAAGAATTATGAATTTTATACCCCGACTGAGAACGAAACTATTGAGTTCTGACTCTTCTGGATAAACAAGAGCTAGGTTTCTAGTTTCTAGTACGGAAAATTTGATTATTCAAACTGAACTTACGAAGATACTAATTAAGTATTATTGATATTTTCTTTATATTTAACATTTCCAGATGAATGGAAATGCATATTTCTTCATTGTTTCCTAAACTCTATTGAATATCGACAATTCAACATGAATTTACTATTATATATATTATTATTATTATATATATTATTATTTAAGGTAAGCCGCCATGGTGAAATTGGTAGACACGCTGCTCTTAGGAAGCAGTGCTAGAGCATCTCGGTTCGAGTCCGAGTGGCGGCATAAAGAATTATTCATATTAATAATATAGACACAATAGATCTAATAGAATCTAAAAGAGAATATTTTAAATATTCTCTTTTAGATTCTATTTAATCCCCTCCCCGATTTCCATTATTTAAAAGGGACTCTTCTTTATGATATTTGCAACCTTAGAACATATATTAACTCATATTTCCTTTTCGATCATCTCAATTGTGATTCTGATTCATTTGATGAACTTATTAGTCTACGAAATTGAAGGATTACATAATTCGTCAGAAAAAGGGATGATAGCTACTTTTTTCTCTATAACAGGGTTTTTAGTTATTCGTTGGATTTCTTCGGGACATTTTCCCTTAAGTAATTTATACGAATCATTAATCTTCCTTTCATGGAGTTTATCCATTATTCATATGATTCCGTATCTTGGGAATCATAAAAATGATTTAAGCGCAATAACTGCACCAAGTGCCATTTTTACCCAAGGTTTCGCCACGTCAGGTCTTTCAACTGAAATGCATCAACCCGCAATATTAGTACCTGCTCTACAATCTCAGTGGTTAATGATGCATGTCAGTATGATGCTATTGAGCTATGCAGCTCTTTTATGCGGATCGTTATTATCAGTTGCTCTTATAGTGATTACATTTCAAAAAAGAATCGATTCTTTTTTGAAAAACAAGAATTTTTTCAGTTTAAGGAAGTCGTTTTTCTTTGGTGATATGGAATATTTGAACCAAAAAGGAAGTGTATTAAAAAATACTTCTTTCTTCTCATTTCAAAATTTTTACAAATATCAATTAATTCAGCGTTTGGATTATTGGAGTTATCGTGTCATTAGTTTAGGGTTTACCTTTTTAACCATAGGCATTCTTTCTGGAGCAGTATGGGCTAATGAAGCATGGGGTTCTTATTGGAATTGGGACCCTAAGGAAACTTGGGCATTTATTACTTGGACCATATTTGCAATTTATTTACATACTAGAACAAATCCAAAATTGCAAGATCAAGGGACAAATTCGGCATTTGTAGCTTCTATAGGATTTCTCCTAATTTGGATATGTTATTTTGGGATCAATCTATTAGGAATCGGGTTCCATAGTTATGGTTCATTCCAATGAATATATAATTGAATAAAAGAAAATACATGAAGAATACATAAAAAAATCGTCTGATACACAATGCAATGAAAAATTTGTGCGAGTTTTTGAGAACCGTTTAAATAGAGGAATTATTCAAAAGGTTCTCAAAAACTTTAGATGTATCTCATTACAATTATAATTCACCCTTCCCTTTTTTTTTTCATTGTACAACGAAGAATCGTGAAAATATGAAAGTCAAAGAATTCTAAGACTTTCTTTCCAATTCATGAAATTTATTTCATTTAGTATTGAATCTAAAAAAAGAATTAGTATCTATAAAAATAATTAGATATATAGAACTTGTACCTTGTAAACCGATAACGGGAGAACAAAATCAGGATAAAAACCAATTCCTATAATTAGGAAACCCATGTGAGATACGGAAGAATAGGCAATACGTTTTTTTAAATTGCGTTGACCGAGAGAAGTTGAAGCTGCATAAATGATTTGTATTATTCCTACTATCACCAACCAGGGAGATAATCTAGAATGAGCGTGAGCTAATAATTCCATATTGATCCGAATCAATCCATATGCTCCCATCTTTAATAATATTCCAGCTAAAAGCATACATGTACTGTAATGTGCTTCCCCGTGGGTATCTGGTAACCATGTATGTAGGGGTAGGGGTATCATCGGCGATTTGACAGCATAAGCAATAAGAAAACCAAAATAGAGTATTATTTCCAATGCTGCAGGATACGATTGATTAGCTAATTTTTCTAAATCTAATGTTGGTTCATTGGAACCATATAAACCCATACCTAGAACTCCTATTAAGAGAAAAATGGAACCTCCGGCAGTGCACAAAATAAACTTTGTAGCCGAGTACAGGCGTTTTTTTCCTCCCCACATGGATAAAAGTAAGTAAACAGGAATTCATTCTAATTCCCACATGATGAAAAAAAGTAAAAGGTCTCGAGAAGAAAATGATCCTATTTGGCCACTATACATTGCTAACATCAAGAAATAGAAGAATCGCGGATTTCGAGTAACTGGCCAAGCTGCTAAAGTAGCTAAAGTAGTGATAAATCCTGTTAGTAAAATGGGTCCTATGGAAAGTCCATCGGTTCCCAGTCTCCAGTGAAAATCAAAAAGATTGATCCATTTATAATCCTCCTTCAATTGGATTAATGGATCGTCCAATTGGAAATGATAACAAAATACATAGGTCATTAGAAGGAGCTCTAGGATACATATACATAGAGTATACCACCTATACACCTTATTTCCCCTATGAGGGAAAAAGACAATTGAAGAACCCGCAAATATGGGCAAAACAAGAAGTATTGTTAACCAAGGAAAAGAACTCGTGATAAAGACAAGATAAAATTAGACCAGAAAAGTCCGTACTCGAGAAAAGAAAATAGATTATTCTTCTCCCGAGCACGAGGTTTTGTCGGTAAAGAGGAATCAAATGATTCAAGTGGAGTTTTTTGTCACATATCAATAAGAAAGACCCATGCTGCGAGTTGTTTCATGCCATAAATAAACACGGACACTCAAAAAATCCGTTGGACAAGCGGATTCACATCTTTTACAACCTACACAATCCTCGGTTCTTGGCGCAGAAGCAATTTGCTTAGCTTTACATCCGTCCCAAGGTATCATTTCCAATACATCCGTGGGGCAAGCTCGAACACATTGGGTACATCCTATACATGTATCATAAATCTTTACTGAATGTGACATTGGGTCTATAAATTCCAGTTTTGAACACAAAAGATTTTCGATCTGGTAAAATAAGATAAGAAAATGAAATAAATCATAGATTTTCTATTGTAGACACCAGACGAATCAATGATTTATCAAAATTTGAAGAATCAATAGATTTTCTAATCTGTTTATGAGAAAGGGCCAAGATACTTTGATTTCCATTTCAATAATCATGAAATATGAGTTTACGAATTCAATTCATGTGAATTTTCCTATCTTTCTATTATATAGATTATATAGAAAGATAATTAAATTAAGGATATTCTTATATATTATATATCAGAATATCAGATAAATACGTTTGTTATTAGGTTAGTTATAGAAGAAGTTCGTAACTATAAATCATAAATCTATATGAAAAAAGAGAAGAAAGAAAATAAAAATATTCTATTATCTTATTATTCTAATTCTATTAGATTCTATTTAGAATATTCTATCTAAAAGTCTTATGTTTTGATTTCTATGTGAAAATAGAAGAATTCTAACTAATTATTAAGCAAATTCGATTGATTGATACGAGTTGATTTTCTGTTACGATGGATCGACGAAACAATAGCTAGCCCAATAGCTATAACAAAGATTGAGAAGATTTCTCCTTTTCATTGCCGACTATCAAATATATCGGAAAATGTGACAAGATTTATATTCACCGAATTCAGTATAAGCTCAAGACACATAAGTGCTCTAACCATGCTTCGGCTTGTGATCAGTCCATAGATACCGATAGAAAATAAAGAAACACTTAGAAAAAGTACATGCTCTAACATCATTGATAAATCCCTCATCTATCTCGATTGATTTCAATATGAACAAAAATGAAACCGATTCAGTTGACTAGACTAGAAGAATTACATAACAAAAGAAGATATTCACAGTAGATTGAAACAAAATAGATGAAATCCATTTTCATTCTTTCATTTTAAAAAAGGAAGTTCTTCTTTCTTATTCTATGATAATTCTATTATTGACGAGCCATAGTAATTGCACCTATCAAAGAAACTAAAAGAATTATAGAAATGAGTTCAAAAGGGAGATAAAAATCTGTGGATAAATGAATCCCAATTTGTTGAACGTTACTTATTAAGTCCTGTTCTATAATCTGATTTGATCTTGTAGTCCGAAAGATTCCGGACCATGACGTATCTGGGATAGTAGTCATTAATAAAAAAGAATATTTCTTTTCTTCTTTGATATTCATATTTACATATGGAATTCTATGAATTAGATTTCTATTTTATAGTATTGAAATCTCAATTCATTTTTTATCTATTTTCTAGAAAATAGATAAAAAAGAGTTCATGTTCTACCGAATCACACGTAGAGATATTGCTAACACACATAGAGTTAATGGTATTTCATAACTAATCAATTGAGCTGCAGCTCGTAGACCGCCTGAAAAGGAATACTTATTATTTGATCCATATCCTGACATAAGAAGACCAATGGGGACAATACTTGAAAAGGCAATCCATAAAAAAACACCTATACTGAGATCAGCTAAAACAAGGTGATATCCAAAAGGAATTACTAAATAACTTAGTAGAATTGATAGAAACCCTATAGAGGGTCCGACCCTAAATAAACGAATATTACCTCTAGATGGAAGAAGATCCTCCTTCAAACTTCAAAAGTAGTTTGGTCCCATCCGCTAAAGCTTGAAGAATTCCTAACGGGCCGGCATATTCAGGTCCAATACGTTGTTGTATTGCTGCAGATATCTTTCTTTCTAACCACACAATAACTAATACCCCCATTGTGATTCCTAAGACAAGGATTAAAATGGGGACAAAAATCCATATGAATCCATAGACTTCTTTTAAGGATTCTAATCTATAAAAAGAATTACTAGTTTGTACTTCTGTCGTATCAATTATCATTTCAACGATCAACTTCTCCCATAATGATATCTATACTACCTAGTATCGTCATGATATCAGCCAATTTCATTCTTTTAACTAGCTGGGGAAGAATTTGCAAATTGATGAAACCGGGTGGACAAATTTTCATCTCCAGGGGAAAACACTACTATACTCCTATGAAATAAATTCCTAATTCTCCTTTTGGGGCCTCTACCCTTACATAAAGTTCTTGTTTTAACAATTCAAAATTGGGTGAAAGTTTTTTAGTAATAAATCTATATTCAAAATTATTCCATTCGGAATCCTTTGTCCTATGAAAACGCCGGTTTTCTAAATTTTCATAAGGTCCTCCAGGAATTCCTTCTAGAGCCTGTTGAATGATTTTTATGGATTCTTGCATTTCACCGATTCTTACTAAATAACGAGCTAATGTATCGCCTTCTTTTTGCCATTTGACTTCCCAATCAAATTTATTGTAACACTCATAGCGATCAACTTTACGAAGATCCCATTGGATTCCATAAGCTCGTAACATTGGTCCTGATAAACCCCAATTTATTGTCTCCTCCCCACCAATAATGCCCACTCCTTCAACTCGTTCCAAAAAGATGGGATTTCGCGTAATGAGCTTTTGATACTCAACAACTTCTGTTAAAAAAGAATCACAGAAATCAAAACATTTATCTATCCATCCATAAGGTAAATCCGCAGCTACTCCTCCGATGCGGAAAGAATTATGCATCATCCGCATACCTGTGGCGGCTTCGAATAGATCATATATGAATTCCCTCTCTCTGAAAATATAGAAAAAGGGAGTCTGTGCACCAATATCGGCCATAAAAGGGCCAAGCCATAACAAATGGGAGGCTATACGGCTCAGCTCCAGCATAATAACTCTGATATAACTGGCCCTTTTAGGCACTTGAACACTTTCCAATCGTTCTGGTGCATTTACTGTTATTGCTTCTGTGAACATAGTAGCTAAATAATCCCAACGTGTTACATAAGGCAAATATTGTATAATTGTTCGGTTCTCCGCTATTTTTTCCATCCCTCTGTGTAAATAGCCCAATATAGGTTCACAGTCAATAACATCTTCACCATCCAGAGTAACGATCAGCCGAAGAACACCATGCATTGATGGGTGGTGAGGACCCATATTGACTATTATGAATATGAAATTTTTTCTTGTAGCCGGTACAGTCATATTTTTTTCCTTAATTCATTATTTCATGAAATTCTGAAAATGAAAAATCTAAAAAAAAAAGAATAACTGAAACTAATAATAATAAGAAAAGAATGAAAAAAAATAAAAAAGAACAAGGATAATAAGAATAAAATAATAAGAAACTCAAATAAGAAATTCAAATTTAATTAACGAGTTTTTGGTTCCCGAATATCTAACTGATCCATTAATTTCTTATAACGCACTTTCTTTTTCTTTGACAAATAAGTCAATAATCGTTGACGTTTTCCCAGAATTCTTCGTAGACCTCTTTGCGATAAAAAATCTCTTTTGTGCAATTCTAAATGTGAAGTAAGTCTCCGTATCTTACTGGTGAAATGGAATACTTGAAATTCAACAGACCCACTATTTTCTTCTTTTTCTTCTTGTGTAATAACTGAGATGAATGAATTTTTGACCATAAATTAAGATTTCTATCTTTCTTTTCTGTGAATTTTACGGATCAGGAAAAATAATAATATTTCTTATGTCAGTTATTTTCATCTAGTATACATCAAAATTGGATTTCATTCATATACTACTTTGTTTTTTCTTTATGTGGTTTATGTTTCTATGTTTTGTATATTTGATCCAAATATACAAAACATATATGTATTCACGAAAGAAAACAATTTCTTTTTATTTGACTTAAAAGGATTCCGTTATTCCTAATGAAAATTGATACACTATGAAATTACACTATTAAATCAGCATCATGTAGTAGAATGTTACACAGTGTATATGTTTCGGCTTTCATCTATTAATCTACCAAATATGTTACACGATATGTAGGAAATCCACTATAGATTTTTTTCATTTTTCATTGGAATTGAATTCATTCTGAATTGTGAATACATATGTATTCTTGACATACTGAAACGACTGCTGTTATTGGTATCAAACCAATAGCGATTCATACAAGCTACATCTTCTAATCGAAAATTGGGCCAAAGAAACAATTTGAATTTCATGAAATCTTTTCTATCTGTATTAAGATGTTTGTCCTCATTCAAAAATTGTCCACAGTTTCTTATTTTGTTTTCATTGCAAAATCTTGTATTTCTATTTCTATCCACAACATGAAAATTCCGGGAATTGAAACAAATTCGAATTCGAAATTCTCTACGGCGTCTGGGAGATAGAATATTTTCAGGAACAGGTAAATCATAATGATTTTTGTCTCCACTCAAAAATATGTTGCTGTGTCGTGCAATGGATTTTTCAAACCCCCCTTTCTCAATATATCTTTTTTTTGTGTATTTTTTCTTTGTTTGATGCTTTTTCTTATCGACCAATGAAATATCCATAGTTTGATATATAATATATTTTCCTTTCCTTTGTATAGATAGACAAATTGGTTCAATAATAAATATTCCCTTTCTTATCAATTCTGCAAGAACTAGGTCCTTTTGAATCAGCATTTCATCTATATTTATTTCACCTCTTTGAATCGAAGATATAGCAATTTCCTTTGGATTTCTTAGTCTAAGTAGGAGACAATATATCCTGATATTTTTCATTATTTCTTTCTTCAAGGGATCAGCCCATCTTAGTTGAAAAAGTAAATATTTTTTCAAAAAGAAATCTAGTTCCATTTCATTCTTGCTCTTATATTGTTTATTTTTTAGAACCTTTTTCATTTCTAATCTTGCGTAATCTTCTTCAACAGTTTTTTGATTTTCTTTTTTGATTTTTCGTAGATTCCATACAAGATTTCCTTGGACCTGTTGTTCATTCTCTTCCTGCTTGGAATTTCCTAATTCACGATATTTTTTTTTATTAGATGATTTCTTTGGATTTACGCTAATGCTTTTACTTTTTTCATTTATAGAAAAATTAAAAAAGAGTGATTTGATTGGGATGATCCAAGGTTTCATTTTATATACATCAAAAAGTAGCACAAATTCTGGGAAGAACCAAGTTTCTAGATTGGATATAGTATCATGATTTGATGCGGTATCATAGAACCTTTCTTTATTCATTCCCATGCAATCAAAAAAGAAACTTTTTTGATTGCATGGTTTGATCTCTTGATGAATTGTAGGAAAAAAAAGATCTTTTTTTTCCATCTTTTTTAAATTCTTAATTTCAGTCTTAGTATCTTTCTGAATATTGATACCAATATGTACATCGGTCCAGATCTCAATTTTATTTATAAAACAAAGATGAAGAATTCTACAATCAAGATATTTTCTATCCAAATTTGTATTCCTATCAATAAGATATCCTTTTTCTAGATAATCATTACTAGGTATACTTACCAATACATAAAATGATTCAGGTTTCGATATATTGAAATGAGATGGAATTTCTTGGTCCCCGTTTATTTCTAATGTTGATCCAGAAATGTATAAATTAGGAAGGTTTATGTATTTATATGAGAAAAGATCATATCTGTAATGTTTTTTCCATTTGTCTTTTTGACTCATAAATGAATTTGCTGCATAGTCATCTTTTTTCATGGAATAAATAAATTGGTATTTTTGATATAAATCCAATTGGTTTGATTCCTTGTTTTGAATCATACGATGTTTCTTGATTCTATTTCGCCATTCTTTAGGTACTAATGGAGACCTTTTTTTTTGAGATAAATCGTATTGATAATGACCTTTTAACCAATTTTTCCATTCGTTCATTACATACGTATGAATTTTATTATGTGAGTTAAATATTCCATGTATCATACAATAGTCTTTTAAATTATCCTTAAAAAAAGGATAGCTCCCTTGATATTTAAGTACAGGTCTCAATTGATACTTATTAAGTAATTGGTTTTGTGATATTTTGTAAAAAACATATGCTTGGGACAGGGAAGATAAGTTCCAATAAGTATTGGAATTTTGATTGCTATTCGTAGTATTATCAGTATTTGAAAACGATTTTAATTTTAAAAGAAAATTCATTGTATTTTTATTTATTTCATCAATTCCTTCTTGTTCTTGATTTATTTCATTTTTGTAAATGGATTTAATAAAGATCTTTTTTGTTGATTCAAAGAAAAGTTGTGCATTTATCTTAGAAACGATAATGGTACATAGCAAAATATCTATGTATATTTTTTCAATGAATGATTTGATAAAGTAGTGTGATTTACGCATTAATCGGATATTTTTCCTTTTTAATATTTTCAAAATAGGTTTCTGTGATCCCGATCCTTTATTATAAGAAATTAGAACTATTTCTTTTTTTTTCTTGTCTTTTGCGGTTTGTTCAATTTGATTCCTTATTTTGATTGTCTTATCAGAAAGATCTTTCATTCTTTTTTCTATTACGGACGATTCGCGAAGAATATTATTATTTATTTTGAAATCTTTTTTGTTTTCGTTCGGTTCATATACTTTTTCTTTCCTTAATTTAAATAAGAAAATTGGATTTACTTTCTCCAGTTTTTTTATTATGAGTTTGATAATTTGAACGACCCCTTTTGTTTTTTCTTTTCTAATTTTTAGAAAGGATTTTATTTTTTTATTTATTTTATTTAAAGGTTTTAAAACTTTTGAAAATTTCTTTTTCACCTTTTTTTTTCTTTTTTGGAGTTCTTTATAAATAGGTTCAAAAAAAAAAGGTCGTTTTCGGGGAGAACCAAAGGGAAGTTCCGCTTCCATTCCCCAGACTGTTAAAAAACAAAAATTTGTTTTTTTCTCTTTTTTTTTCATTAGATCTCTATGATGAGATTGTGCCTTAGATTTTCTCCAAGGTTTTAGACAGAAAGGATATAGAATCTTTATCTGAATACCATCTATTAACCAATCTTGGGGAAATTCTGTTTCTGATAATTGAACACCATTATAGGTGCATTTAATATGGATTTCTCTATTCCATTCCTTGAAATCCTCGTCCCACTCGGGAATTTGGAATAATAACATACGGAAAAGGTTTTTGGCTATTATTAATGAAGGCAATAGAATGTATTTTCTAAGAAAAGATTGGGTTATTAACATCAAACTTCTTATTACTTGAGTAAATATAAAAGCATCCCAAGCTTCTGATATTTCTATCTGTTCGTTTTTAGATCTTTTTTCCTCTTTCTTCTTTTCTTCTTTTTTACCGTCATTTTCAAAATAGGAAATTTTTAATTCTGATTCTTGTTCTCTGCGCATCCAATTCCTAAAAATTCGATTCTTCATTTCGTTGATATAAAAAGACGAAAAAAAAAACATTTTGTCTAGACGATCCAAAAAAAGTGGGGAATGTACATTTACTTGAAATAGGTTCCAAATAACTGTTTTCCGTCTTTGAGCGCGCATGGATCCTTTGATTAGATTGCGACGAAAATCCGATTGTTGTGAGTAACGTATCAAAGCCACCTCTCCCTCTTCCATTGGATCATCGTTTTTATCATTGTTACTAGTATTCTGAATACTAGAAATAGAAAGAGAATTGGTATTCTGATCATTATCGTTATAAATTATCACAAGTTTGGCTCTTCTTGAATGAATCTCATGATCGTCTTCCTCCAATTCTTCTCCATTTTCTTCTTCCTCTTCTTCCAAATTCTCGGTTAATTTGTATGACCATCGAGAAACCTTTTTACTGACTTCTTCTATTCTAATTCCAATAGATTTTTTTTTCATTGTTTTTTGATCTTTTGTATGTGTTGTAATTACATCAAATACAAATTGCAAATATTTTGCTTGACTTTCTGAATCAATTCCTTTTTCTTCTTTAGAATTCAAAAATGATTGACGGTGGAGTTCTACGGAATCATTAATAAGTAGATCATGAATCTTATTTATAAAAAAAAATTCTACTAAATCTTCTGTATCTGTATAAGTATTCATGATTACGCGTGAATCTAATTCTTTTCTCGTTCCTCGATATGGTCCGTTGAAAAAAGGATCATATGCTTTTGGCAAGCATTTTTTTTTTTTTTCATCATCACATAATATGGTTCTTTTTTCAAGCATATCCAGACTAGAGGATCCCTCATTTTTTTCGAGAATTTGGATTCGGCTTTTCAATTCATTGTTCAAATTGCACTTTTTTTTTTCATTAGTATAAATCCAAGAATTATAAAGATCTTCGTCGTATAGTTTTTCTATTATGTATAAAGAAATTCTTTGTTCTAGCATTTCCGAAAAAGTCGATAAACTGGGCGGATATGTAAAGGATATTATTTGTTTCCCATCACTTGTACATGTAAAAAAAAAAAATTGTGACATTTCATTGCGTAAAGCATTTTCTAATTTCTTATTTTTTATATATCGTAATGGACGATTCCATCGCTTAAAATCGAAAAGAAAAGTGACAAAAGTTTTTTCAATCTTTTTATTCATATTCATTCTTTTCTTTTTCTCTTCTTTCAGTCTTCCCAATTCCCAATTCTCTTGATGGGTCTCCAGATCAGAATCTTCGTAAACTGGGCTATCTTGATCTTGATAGCGTGCCTCTTTAAAGTGAAATTCATCCTTTGTGTTTTCCTTTCCATTCACTCGGATCTCTTCCGTTTCATCTATTTTGTCCAGATCCTCCCTTTCTTCCGAAAAAAGGGAAGGGTTTTCTTCGGTGGATCCCTCTTGTTCCTG